TAACCATTGGCTAGCGCTCATCTCCAGCTCTGTTTCCAGCCTTTCATTTTATATACCATTCCCGTATGCCATACCTCTTATTTAATCTTGCTATACGTCCAAGCCTTCTCCCATCGGTAGTTGGAAGCAGAACTGAGACTGAATGTAACTGAAGGAAAGGGGATATAGGTACGATAGGAGGGCACGGTTAAGCAGGTAAGCGAAGGCTCTCTCTCTCGCTCTGTGGTCTTGTGTAAAGCCTTTCCGCCCATTATTATTATTGATCTTCATTCTAAGTGAGCAAGTCGAAAGCAGTTGAGGTGATAGCAAGAGTAAGCAGGGAAACAGAAGCAAGAAGTCTTCAAAAAACTTTTGTGTAATAAAGCTTCCCGGTCGCATTTCATTGGTCTCTAAGGCAAAGTCTCGCTTAATCGTTCATCGATCTTTTCTTCTTTCTTCAACCGGTCATATCTGATCTGTAGCTGGTAGCGACATGAGGAAAAAGTCCTGAATGGTCTATTTTATTTTCTAAATCGCGAGTTTAAGGGGTCGGATGGGTAAAGTACGGCCTCTAAAAACATGCGATAATCGGCTTTTTTAGTGGCATCCGTCTGAGGGCATCTGGAATTGTCTGTTTCGGTATTAACTTTTGTAAACGGGCGAAAACGCTCATCTGTCCACGAATACGGTTCCCTTCTTTTATTCAAGATAGCTTTTATTCAATTAGGGCGAATACCTTGTAACCGAATTTTTCTCTTGAAAGATATGCTACTCCCCGGTCGAGCTGTCTTGTAACGGTCTCTAGGGTCTTCGGTCAAATTGGTCTTCTTTCCTGTAGTAGTTCATCTGATGAGTTCATCGCGCAATTTGAGTTTAAGCATCGGGCTCCTGAAAGCTATCTTCTGTAGGGATCTCCGATCGCCTTGTATAACTATCGATCAATGGCTTTCGCGCTAGGAGATCATCAGCTTATGGCAGGAAGGATGGATGAGCTCCCTATTGATATAATAAAAGGGGATGGAGGTTAAGTCTGAGCCTCGGATGAGGGGGGAATATAGACACTGGGAAAGGAATCATGGGAGTCCGCCCCAAGATTGGAATGAAGGAAAGACTGGTGAATCAGGCAACCCCTCTACCTTGAATTCATAACTTGCATAATGAATTGCATCGACATCTTTGCCCGTGATCGAATGCCCCTTTCCCACGCCACCAATCGACGAATGCTGAGGAAGGAGTGAATCAACTGCTGCAACCAACCACAATACAAGACACCACCCGAGAAACTACCCAACACCCGAAAGGCGAAATAATGCCAGGAAGTGACCAAGCAACTCCAAGTGAATAACCCAACCACGACTATCTAACCAACTACCGATGAACTAATCAACAACCGAACGAGACTGAATCCAAGCGAGTGAATGAACGAGTCAGGGGTTTGTAAAGAGCAAAGGACTATCAAAAACACTACCCGGAATAGGAGTCTTGGCTTATGAGTTTGAGTTTGAGCAGGAAGAGGCATAATAGCCATCAACCGGAAGCAGTGCAAAAATTGGAGGAGAGCTTGTCTCAGCAAGTGATTGGGATTGCCGACGAGGAAAGAGTTGCCTGACCGCGAGGAAGGCCCTGGACGAGTGATTGGTCGAACATTGGAAAATGGAATACTTCCCCGTATTTTTTATTAAAACTTCTTCTTACCTTATTTTTGACCACTATTAGCACAGCTTCGAAAATCGTTATCTTTTATTCGCCTATACCTATATGTGACAAATAAATAAAAAAGAAAATTGAAAACTCGATCGAAGGGAAGGCAACAATTCAGAGACGAAGATAAGGCTTGGTGGCTTGCGAGGAAAGACTAGCTAACAAGGGAACGCACAAGAGCTCCTACTCGTGTTCCTGCTCAAGCTCCTATATCAGAAGCTACATATGCTCTGACAAGACGCTTTCTATTCTCTACTGCTTTCCTTTTATTATTCTTACTGCTACTCTTAGTCCTCCCAAAAACTACAGCCAAGACTCCGCCTCTATCTCCTATGCCCCGTTCTTTTGTCATTTTGAATCGTTGATTGCTTGTGGTGATTGCGGTTCCTTTGTTTGTGTTAGACCGGTATCCTTTCCTTCAGGTGTGCTGGCAGGCAAGGGAGGACGAGGACTGGAGTCCAACCCGAAAGTACAACAAGGATTAAAGAACGTCTTAAAGCTCGCCTCTTTGCTTTCTTAAAAAAAAAGCGGACTACGCAATAAGAGGCTCAACCATAAGCCCAACTCTAATGGTGGGGGGGAATGTTGAAAACAATCTTATTGGAAGCGGCTTTCGAGTGAGGGCAATCGTCATAGTCAGCCAGCGAGCAATCCCAAGAAAGCCAGCTACCTAGCCTTTCTTATTTCCATCGCTAGCTTAAACTGAGAAATAAGAATAGGAAAAACCTCCAAGCCCCTATAAAGTAAGCTATTTCAATGTTATTATTCTCTTTCTTTCTTCTGTCCGGTACCAAAGCCACTCGAACTCGAATGCCTCACC